ATGACTCGAGTACCTTTCCATTTAGTAGAATTTAGTCCATGACCATTAACAGGTTCATTAGGGGCCATATTTTTAACAATAGGTTTAACATCATGATTTCATCACCAAAAATTTTTCACAATAATTTTAGGTATTCTATTAATCTTAATAACTATACTACAATGATGACGAGATATTATTCGAGAAAGAACATTCCAAGGATTTCATACAATAAAAGTATCTATAGGAATACGTATAGGTATAATTTTATTCATTACATCAGAAATTTGTTTTTTCTTTGCTTTTTTTTGAGCTTATTTTCACAGAAGACTTGCCCCAAATACAGAAATTGGTGCTTCATGACCCCCTGTTTATATTTATCCTCTTAACCCTTTCCAAGTTCCACTACTTAATACTGCAATTCTATTAGCCTCAGGTGTAACAGTTACATGAGCACATCATTCCTTATTAATTGGTAATCATAAAGAATCAATTCACTCTATATTAATAACAATTATATTAGGAGCTTATTTTACAGTTTTACAAGCACAAGAATATTTAGAAACTAGATTCTCTATTTCAGATAGAGTTTATGGTTCAACTTTCTTTGTAGCAACTGGATTTCATGGTCTTCATGTAATTATTGGTACATTATTTTTACTAGTATGTTTAATACGAATTATTTACTACCATTTTTCTATTAATCATCATTTTGGTTTTGAAGCTGCTGCTTGATATTGACACTTTGTAGATGTTGTCTGATTATTTCTTTACACATGTATTTACTGATGAGGCTCATAATATATAATAATTTATTAAGTGGCCGAATTTTAAGCACTAGATTTTTAATCTAGATCATGATTTATTAATCCTTAATGGTATTATATTTTATAAAGAAAATATGATTTGCAATCATAAAGTAAGATTTATTATCTTTAATTCCTTACAAGAATTGATATAATCATGTATGATTTCGACTCATAATTAGATGTAATACATCCTTGTAATTATTTAAAGGTAATAGGATTAAAATAAAGCTGCTAACTTTATTTTGAGCAACTCATATTGTTCTACCTTTTATGAATAATAAATTTTTTCCTTCAAATTTTTTATTTATTTCAATTATATTACTGGGAACAATCATAACTTTATCATCACCTCACTGATTAACAATATGAATTGGTTTAGAATTAAATTTAATAGGTTTTTTACCTTTAATAAACATTAAAGGTAAATCTCTAGAAGCAGAAGCCTCTATAAAATATTTTATTATCCAAAGAATTAGATCAAGAGTATTAATTATATCCTCATTAATACTATACAATTATAATATATCCTGATATTCAATATTTAACCATAAATTTTTATCTACTATATTACTTATATCCTTAATTTTAAAATTAGGTGGAGCACCATTACATTTCTGATTACCTAATATAACTAAACAAATAACATGATTAATTTTATTTTTAATTTTAACTTGACAAAAAATCGCACCACTATTTATATTAACATTAATTAGAAACATAAATATTTTAATTTTAATCTCATTATTATCCACATTATTAGGTAGAATCATAATTTTAAACCAAACTAATATACAATTAATTATTACATATTCTTCTATTTCCCATTTAGGTTGAATATTATCAATAATTATACTCAATACTTCACTAACTATTATTTATTTTATAAATTATATTATTATCTCCATTCCATTAATAAATTTACTAAACTCATATAATAATAATCATTTATATACTCTTACACACAAAAACAAAATTAATAAAATAATATTACCTACATTAATTTTATCATTAGCTGGATTACCCCCTTTATTAGGTTTTATATCTAAATTATTAATTTTAATTTCATTAATACAAATAAATTTTATTTTAATAACATTATTACTATTTATTGGTTCTTTAATTAGGTTATTTTTTTATTTAAATATAACTTTAATAACTATTATTAAATCATACTTCTTATTTGAAAATAATATATTACTAAAATCTTATAACCTTATTTATTTAATAAATATTTTTAGAATTTTTATTTTCTACTTTTTAATTAATATTCTAATTAAATATGCGATGATTATTCTCCACTAACCATAAAGATATTGGTACTTTATATTTTATTTTTGGAATTTGATCAGGTTTATTAGGAACATCTTTAAGATTAATAATCCGAAGAGAACTAGGCAAACCAGGTACTTTACTAAATGATGATCAATTATATAATGTAATAGTAACAGCCCATGGATTTATTATAATTTTCTTTTTAGTTATACCAATTATAATTGGTGGATTTGGTAATTGATTAGTACCTTTAATATTAGGTGCACCAGATATAGCATTCCCACGTATAAATAATATAAGATTCTGATTACTTCCTCCTTCATTAACATTACTACTCTCATCATCAGCAGTAGAAAGTGGAGCAGGTACAGGATGAACTGTTTACCCACCATTATCTAGAAACTTATCACATGCAGGACCTTCAGTAGATTTAGCTATCTTCTCTTTACATTTAGCAGGTGTATCTTCAATTTTAGGAGCTATTAATTTCATTACAACAATTTTAAATATACGATGAGAAGGTTTACAAATAGAACGTTTACCATTATTTGCATGATCAGTATTCATTACAGCTATTTTATTATTATTATCATTACCTGTGTTAGCAGGTGCTATTACAATACTTTTAACTGACCGAAATTTTAATACCACTTTTTTTGACCCAAGTGGTGGTGGAGATCCTATTTTATATCAACATTTATTTTGATTCTTTGGGCATCCAGAAGTATATATTTTAATTTTACCAGCATTTGGTATTATTTCACATATTGTATCACACCATTCATTTAAAAAAGAAACTTTCGGCTCATTAGGTATAATTTATGCTATATTATCAATTGGTTTATTAGGATTTATTGTTTGAGCTCACCATATATTTACCGTAGGTATAGATGTAGATACTCGTGCTTATTTTACATCAGCAACTATAATTATTGCTATCCCTACAGGAATTAAAGTATTTAGTTGATTAGCAACAATTTATGGTTCCCCAATTAAATATAATACACCTATACTTTGAGCACTCGGTTTTATTTTCTTATTCACAGTAGGAGGTTTAACAGGTATTGTATTATCAAACTCATCTTTAGACATCATACTTCATGATACTTATTATGTAGTAGCCCACTTCCATTACGTTTTATCTATAGGTGCAGTTTTTGCTTTATTTGCTGGCTTTAATCATTGATACCCTCTTATTGTTGGATTAACACTAAACCAACAATGAACTAAAACACATTTTATTTTAATATTTGTAGGTGTAAACTTAACTTTTTTTCCACAACATTTTTTAGGTTTAGCAGGAATACCCCGACGTTATTCAGACTATCCTGATTGTTATACAAAATGAAATATGATTTCTTCTATAGGATCTATGATCTCACTTACTAGAGTCTTATTTTTTATTTTCATTGTATGAGAAAGATTAATTTCTCAACGAACAATTATTTGATCAAATCATTTAACCACATCACTAGAATGAGACAACCGTTTACCAACTGATTTTCATAATTCACCAGAAACAGGTGCTATTTATATTTAATTATGACCTATTGAGGACAATTAGGATTTCAAGATGCCTCTTCACCATTAATAGAACAAATTATTTTCTTTCATGATCACGCTATATTTGCTATTATTATAATTATTACTATAGTGATATATATATCAATAATATTAATTATAAATAATTTCTCATGTCTTAATATTACAGAAAGACAAAAAATTGAAACAATTTGAACAATAGCACCTGCTATTATCCTTATTTTTCTAGCATTACCTTCATTACGTTTATTATATTTATTAGATGAAACAAATAACCCATTAATAACTATCAAAACAATAGGACACCAATGATATTGAAGATATGAATATTCAGATTTTATTAATATTGAATTTGACTCATATATAATCCCATCTAATGAATTAAATTTAGGAGATTTTCGACTTCTAGAAACTGATCATCATTTAATTTTACCAATAAATACTAATACACGCGTAATTGTTTCATCAACTGATGTAATTCATTCATGAACTGTACCTTCATTAGGAGTTAAAGTTGATGCTATTCCAGGGCGATTAAATCAACTAATATTATACCCTACCAAACCAGGTTTATATTATGGTCAATGTTCAGAAATTTGTGGAGCTAATCATTCATTTATACCTATTACTTTAGAAATTGTGAATATAAAATATTTTATTAAATGATTAAATATAATAATCGATTAATATACATACAAAAGTTAATTTACAATAAAAATATTTACATTTACTAAATACTTTATACTTTTATATGCCTCAACTATCCCCTATTAATTGATTATTTTTATTTTTTATATTTTGATTAATTATAATAATTAACTCATCTATTATATGATGAAACACTATAAATTTATATAAATTTAATAAATCCACCAAAAAATTAACTAATATTAATTATAAATGATTTTATGCTAGTAGATATTTTTTCTTCTTTTGATGATCACAACTCAACCTTATTTTCAGCCCATATTATAACATGAATTTTATCCTTATGATCTTTAATCTTTATTAATTCATCTTTATGAATTAACTCATCAAATCTTATTAATATAATTAACTTACCTAAACAAATTATTAATATCCAAACTACACGATCATTCAGAATAAACATAGGAGGTTTTACCTTAATTATTTCTTCATTATTTATTACAATTATTAATTTTAATTTATTAGGTTTAATACCATATGTATTTAGTACTACTAGTCATCTAGTAATAACTTTTACACTTGCACTTCCATTATGATTATGTTTAATTATTTCCTCTTACATAAAAAATGTTTATTCTAGAGTAGCCTTTATATTACCATTAGCTACACCTACTTTTTTAATTCCATTTCTACCAATTATTGAAACTTTAAGAATTATAGTACGACCAATTACTCTATCAATCCGATTAGCTGCTAATATTAGTGCCGGACACATTATTTTAACTTTAATTGGAGATTATATAACATCATTAATTATATTAAATAATTATATAATTTCATTTATTATATTATCAATTCAAATTGGCTACTTTATTTTTGAAATTGGTATTAGTATTATTCAAGGTTATATTTTCTCATTATTAGTTACATTATATACAGATGACCATCAATAGATATTGTTATAATATATAATTTTAATTATTTAAAGGTTTATAACCACCTTAATATCTTCAATATTATGCTCTAAATTAAGCTATTTAAATATTAAATATTTAAAATATAAGATAATATAACTAAGAATGTTAAAATTCTTAATACTCTAGGTAGATAACTTTTTCAAATCAAGTATATTAATAAATCATAACGATAACGAGGATAACTAGCTCGAACTCAAATAAATAAAAAAGATACAAAACCAACTATTAAATAAAAAAATAAGCCACAAAATCCAATATATAATAAACCACCATAAAAAAGACTAACTACTAGTACACTTATAAATAAAATACTTCTATATTCAGCTATAAATAATACAGCAAAACCAATACCCCCATATTCAATATTAAATCCAGATACAATTTCAGACTCACCCTCAGCAAAGTCAAAGGGGGCACGATGAGTCTCAGCTACACAAGAAACAAATCACATAATTATTATAAAAAAATTAATAAAAACCACTCAGATATATAGTTGATAATTTATCACTATTCTCAATCTCATTCTACCAACCAAAATAAGACAACTTAATAAAATTAAAGATATACTTACTTCATAAGAAATACTTTGAGCTACTGCCCGAACCGACCCTAATAATGCATATTTAGAATTAGAAAACCAACCAGCCCCTATAACTCTATAAACACTTAATCTAGAAATACATAAAAATAATAATATACTTAAACCACCTATTCTACATATAAAATAATTATTATATAATAATCATAACACAAGACTCAAAAATAAACTTATAAAAGGACATAATAAAAAAGGAAAAATATTAACTAATGTAGGCTTAATTAATTCTTTACTAAATAATTTTACTGCATCTGCTATAGGTTGAGGTAAACCCATTAAACCTACTTTATTAGGACCTTTTCGAATTTGAAAATAACCTAAACCTTTTCGTTCTAATAAAGTAAAAAAAGCAACGGCAACCAATGCACATACAAAAGAAATAATACCAGATAATAGTTCAATAATCATTATTAAGAAGAATAAATTATTAAATATTCTCTAATAAGAACTTAAATCTTATGCACTGTTCTGCCATCTTAATTATAAAGTAAGGTATATTATTTTAATCCTTATCTAATAATCCTAAATTATTTACATATTATTCTGCCAACTTTATATAAATTAATCATATTATCTTCTTTGGTCCTTTCGTACTAAAAAAAAAATCTTCATATTTAAAAGATAGAAACCAACCTGGCTTACACCGGTCTGAACTCAGATCATGTAAAGTTTTAAAAATCGAACAGATTTACCTATTAAAGCTTCTGCACCTTAAGGTTACTTTAATCCAACATCGAGGTCGCAATCTTATTTTTCAATAAGAACTCTCTAAATAAATTACGCTGTTATCCCTATGGTAACTTTATTATATGCAATATTATTGGTTATTTAACCCAACAGTATTAACTATTAAGGAAGTTACTATATAATAATTTTATTCCTTAATCACCCCAATTAAAATTTATCAAAACATAATTAAATTATGTAATTAAATTTAAGCTCAATAGGGTCTTCTCGTCCCTTTAAAATATTATAGCTTTTTCACTAAAAAATTAAATTCTAATAAATAAAATAGAGACAGATAAACCTTCGTCAAACCATTCATTCTAGCCTCAAATTATAAGGCAAATTATTATGCTACCTTAGTACAGTTAAAATACCGCAGCTGTTAAATTTACATCACTGAGCAGGCCCAACTCTTTATTTATTAATTACAAAGAGAGATGTTTTTGATAAACAGGCGAGATTTATATTTGCCGAATTCCTTTATTTTATTTAATTATTAATATTATTATATAATTATACAAATTTATTACAACTATAACTAATTAATATATTAAATACTCATATTAACATTATATTTATTTATTAATAATTAATAAATATTTATAAGTACTTAACCTGAATAAACAAACAATAACAAATTATATATTATTATTAAGAAAAACAATCTTAATTCTACTTAAAATAATAAAAAAATTTATACAATTCTATATTTTTATATAAAGCTTATCCCTTATAAATTAAATAATATTAAACTACTACTAATAATATTAATATTATAATACTAAAATATTCTATACCTATAAACTAGCTATCATAAAAATCGAAAAACATTTCATTACCACTTAATAATAAAATTATAACTTTACCACGTTAACAACTTAATTATTAAGTAAATCCTTTTACTTCGAGACTTTTTAATTAAATTAAATCTATCATTAATCCATTATACAAAAGGTACGAATATATAATTCTACTATTATATAATTAATATTTTATTCCTTTACAGTACATTATAATATAAATATTTCTATACTTTTAATACTAAATAATTATAATAATTTATTAAAATAACTAAATACAATTAATTAATAAATAATATTATCAAAACTGATTATTTAAATTTTAATCATCTTCTCAATGTAAGTGAGATACATTATTTATGTTAAGTCCTGAATTATTTACCAGGAACAGTTTCCACTACCCCTACTATGTTACGACTTATCTTATTTTACCAACAAGAGCGACGGGCGATATGTACGCGCTATAAAACCTGATTCATATAAACATATTAATTATTTACATTACTATTAAGTCCAATTTCAAAAATACTTTACATTACTTAATCCATTTAAAAATTATAAATAGTAGCTCATTTTAATAACCTTTTTTATTAGCTGCATTTTGACTTGACATATTAGCAAACTCACTTTTAAGTTTTTTAATAATTCTCACGAAATAAACTGACGACAGCAATATACAAACTGTTAAATTATTCAAAAAAAAGTAAGAGTTAATTGAGGATTATCAAATTAATAAACAAGCTCCCCTAAGTGGATATATAGCACCGCCAAGCTTTTTAAGTTTCAAATATTATATAACAAAATAATTTATTTACACTACTTAAATAAAAAAAAATTTAAAATAAAGAATAATAGGGTATCTAATCCTAGTTTTTTTATAATCTTATTTTCAAAGCTTAAATTCTAGAGAAACTTAAATAATAATATTAATTTAAAATTTTACCTATAACTAATATTCTCAACCTCTCTAATTAAATACATTAATAATTATTACTTTTTTTTATATTATAAATTATATAAATTTAAGATATATGTATAACCGCGAATGCTGGCACAAATTTATTCATCTATAACTTATAATAACTATATCAAACTTTCATTCATTGTATAAAAATAAATACTGCGTAATCTATTAATTATTATCTTAATAAAATATTAATAATAAATATTATTAATTATATTATATTAAACAATAAAACTAACAATAATAAAGATAAAACGATACAATTTAAATCTAGCATATATAATTTTAATAATAATTTATATAATAACCAAAGCCAAATTAATTATATAAATATATAAATAATAATTCAAATTTAATCTACACATTAACTATAATATATTATATATTTTAAAACTCTAATAAAATTTATAACTTTAAGTTTGCAACTTAATATTTTATTTAAACTACAGAGTTATGAGAAAGCTATGCTTATACATAGATTTACAATCTACCGACTAAAATTCGACCACCTCATAATTACAAAAGAAATATGACTTTCCCCTTAAACTTCAAAAATTTATATGCTCATACACCATATTGTATTAAAATAGTATATTTTGTTTACAACACTACTAAACCTTTTGTTTGGAAAACAAATATACTCTAATTATACTAACAAAATATATATATATATATATATATATAAGTTTTTACAACAGGTGTGTGTATATAATAAACGTTATTAAATTTAAACAAGTCTATTAGACATACCTCGAAGAATCCCATTTTTATATTCTCTTTCTCTCTTGCGCCGTGTATATAATTCACTCTCAACATCCCTTTAGCTTATGTTATTATATCTATAAATACAGAGATACAAAGAACATCAGAATACGGGAAATAATAACAACAAACGAATTAATAATACTCTTTAAGAAGAATATAAATAGTAAATTTTAAGATTAATATATAGATAATTGGCCTTTAGAAGACATTTATATAATACAGTAGATATTTATATATTTTTTTTATAATAAACGTATTTAAATTTATATATATATACTCCCTAATTATAAATTTATCAAAAATTCCAGAAAAAAAAAGAGCCCTCCATTACCCGATTTTATTTTACACTTTTATCAAAGTAAATTTAATAAAATCAGCCAAATTTCACAACAAGCAAAAATAACACTTTTTACCAATTTAATTTAATAATTATGAAAATATATATATATATATATATATATATATATATATATCAACGAAAAGCCAAATAGAGGCATTTAACTGTTAATTAAATAATTGTAAATTTATTTACTTCGCTGGTAGTACTGCGCCGGATTGAACGGATTATATTGATGTTATAAATTATAAGATTATTCTTCTGTACTTATGTTAACAACATTATTATATTTAATTATTTTACTTTTAACAAATATACTATTATTTTTTCTAGGACTATTAATTTATAAACGCTCTTATAAAGATCGAGAAAAAAATTCCCCTTTTGAGTGTGGATTTGATCCTTCAATTTGTACCCGTTCTCCATTTTCTATACGATTTTTCCTATTAGCAGTTATTTTTCTTATTTTTGATGTAGAAATCATTCTTTTAATACCATTAACTATAAATATTATAAATTCTAATACACACTGACCATTAACTAGATCAATAATATTTTTAATTATCTTACTAATAGGATTATTTCATGAATGAAATCAAGGATCACTTAATTGAATAAAATAATTTATAAAAAGTTAGTTACAAATATAACATTAGATTGTCAATTTAAAATTACTATTATATAGTACTTTTTACCATATAGATATTAAAATAATATATTATTTATGTATATAAATAATAAAATTATAATTACAAAAATAATTATATAACAATTAATTATTAACCCAACTCAATGTTCTAAACATTTAAATAATAATTTATTTAATATAAATAAACCTTGACCACCTAAAATTTCTATTCAACCTATATCAACAACCTTTAAACTATTATTACTTATTAATATAAGACTTTTAATTGCATAAGAACAAATAAAACTAGACAAAAACCATATTCTACTATTTATATACTTCGTAACACCTTTATTAATAAATATTACCCCTTTATCTCATAACCCAAAAGAAATGATAACACTACCAATAATTAATATTGGCACATATAATTTCATAAAAAAAGATATTATAAATATCTGATCAAATATACAAAACAATTTCTGAAAAATATAACCACCTCATAAAGCACCTAAACCTAATAAACTTATAGAAATAATAGTTATTAAATCATTATCATTAACATTAATATAAGTATTTAAATTATAATCACTTCAAATAATAAAAAAACAAAATCGAACTGAATATATTACAGTTAAACAAACACCAAAAATTCCTAAAATAAATATTATAAAATTTAAATTTCCAGTAATTAACCCTTCAATAATTAAATCTTTAGAATAAAACCCAGCAAGAAATGGTAATCCACATAAAGCCATTTTAGACACAATTAAAAATATGCTAGTGATTGGTATTAATTTAAATACATTTTTAATTTGACGTATATCCTGTTTACCTTCAAAACAATGAATAATATTTCCACCACAAATAAATAATAAAGCTTTAAACATTGCATGAGTATATAGATGAAATAAAGCTAATATTGGTATTCCTAAACTCAAAGATATTATTATTACCCCCAATTGACTTAAAGTAGACAATGCAATAATTTTCTTTATATCATACTCATATAAAGCACAAATCCCTGATATAATAGTAGTTATGATTGATAAATATAATATAATATTACTAAATCAAATATAATTATATAAATAATTAAAAAACCGAATAAACAAAAAAACACCAGCAGTAACTAAAGTTGATGAATGAACTAAAGCAGATACTGGGGTTGGGGCTGCTATAGCAGCCGGTAATCAACTACTAAATGGAATTTGAGCTCTTTTAGTTATCCCCGCAATTATAATAAAAAAATTAACAATTATAAAATTATAAAATTCCCATAAACACAACATATTTCAATGACCTAATACTAATATTATACTAATAGCCGCTAAAATAAAACAATCACCTACTCGATTTATCAATACAGTTAATATCCCAGCAGATAAAGATTTATTATTTTGATAATAAATAACAAGACAAAAAGAAACTAATCCTAATCCATCTCAACCCAACAATACAGTAACTAAATTAGGGATAAAAATTAATAAATTTATTGATAAAACAAATAATATAACAATTAAACTAAAACGATAAGAGTATTTATCCCCCTTTATATAAGATTTTCTAAAAATCATTACACAACCAGAAATAAAACATACTAATCCTCTAAATCTACATCTTATTCAATCCATCACTAAATCAAACTCTAATGAACTGCTTACACAACTTATTATTTCCCAATTAAAAATTAAACCAATATTATTTAAATTTAAAAAAACTATTATCCTTAATATATAAATAAATCAACTAAATAATATAAACCTAAAACATAACTCAATACCAAGTAATTTATACATAATAAAGTAAATAATATTTATCTATAAAACCACAATTTATCATTTTAATTTAAACTAACTTTATTAAACTATAAAAATTTTATTTAAGTATCTAATATTAATAATAAATAATAATATAGGATAAAAATGAAGAAATAATAATAAATATTCACTACAAAAATTATTTAAGTTTCTATTCATAAATCTTATAATACTACCATGTTGAATATTAGTAAATATAATTAAATTATATAATCCCCCTATAAATACTATTAATAAAACAATAATAATTAATCAACAACTATATAAATATATATTACAAAATAGTATAATTTCACTAATTAAATTAATAAAAGGAGGGGCTCCTATATTAGCAATACAAAATAAAAATCATCATATACACATAACAGAATTGATATTAATTATTCCTCTATAAAGAAATAATCTACGACTTTTCACTTTTTCATATAATATATTAGCTAAACAAAATAAACCTGATGAACAAAACCCATGTGAAATTATTATTAATATTGCACCCTCTCAACCTCATATAAATTTACTCATACAACCAGCTAATATTAGACCTATATGACCTACAGAAGAGTAGGCAATTAATGATTTAATGTCTCTTTGTCCTACACAAATAATTGCAGTTATCAACCCACCTCATAAAGATAATACAATAAAAAATTTACTAAAATAAATTTCATTCAAAAAATAAACATTTAATATACGAATAATTCCATAACCTCCCAATTTTAACAAAACACCAGCTAAAATCATAGATCCTGCAATAGGAGCCTCTACATGAGCTTTAGGTAATCATAAATGTACTATAAATATAGGTAATTTAACCAAAAATGCTATTAATATACTAATAAATCATAATATATTTACATTATATAATAGACTCAAACAATTTAAATATATAATCAAAACCATATTATAACAATAATATATTTTCCTTAATATAATTAACCCAATTAATAATGGCAATGATATACTTACAGTATATAATATTATATATATACCTGCCTGTAAACGCTCAGGTTGATAACCCCAACCAATAATTAATATCAAAGTTGGTAATAATGAGACCTCAAAAAAAATATAAAATATATAAACATTTATACTTATAAAAAACATAATAATTACCAAACATAAAAACAATACAATTAATGAAAACTCTTTAACTTTGTTTAATATAAACTTTACAGAATAATTACTTGCTAAATATATTAAACCACTAATCCATAGAGTTAAAACAATCAAAACACCACTTATACTATCACAATAAAACCATCTTAAATATACATTACCCCAAACCTCTAAATTCAAAAATTTTAAAGTTATAAACCTTAAAATTATCAAAAATCAATAACGAATTTCTCATAATATAATATTATTTACTAATAATAAACCAAACAATCCAAATAATAAACTTATAATTTATATAATTTTAAAGAACTTACGTAATCATTACCATGACAACGAATTAAGCTTACTAATAATGATAAACCTAATCTAGCTTCACATACACCAAATACAATAATAACTATTACAATATAGTACTCACTATTATATAACCCATAAGTTAATAAAAAAGAAAAAATTAACCCTAATATTAAAATTTCAAAACTCAATAAAATATTTAAAATATGTTTCCATTGAAAAACTAAAACAATAATACCTATTATATAAATATACAACCCTAATAATAATTCATTACTTATAGCCATATTTATGTCTTAATAGTTTATGTTAAAACACTGATCTTGTAAATCAAAAATAGAATTATTTCTTTAAGATTAAGTCTACAAGTGAATTGAACACTTTTAGAAAATTTTCAAAATTTTCTATAAACCAATTATAAACCTAATAATCTAAAATTATTATTCATAAATAATCTATAAGAGGCCGTAATAAAAAAATACTAAATCATATAATTCTTAAAATTTGCCCAATACCTTCATAAGGATACTCTACTGGACAACCACCAATCCAAGTTAATAAAAAAAAACATCCTACTATTATCCAAAAATTAAATTGTATAAATAAATTATAAATACAACCTCTACAACCCTTTATATGTAAAAAGGGTAAAAAAAACAAAATTAAAATAGATATCACCAATCTAATTACTCCACCTAATTTACTAGGAATAGAACGCAAAATAGCATAAGCAAATAAGAAATATCATTCAGGTTTAATATGCAAAGGAGTAACTAGTGGATTAGCAGGAATAAAATTTTCAGAATCCCCTAAAAAATTAGGTCATAATAATCTAATTTCAATTAAAAACAATAATAATACAAAAAACCCAAATAAATCTTTATAACTATAATATTGATGAAAAGGAATTTTATTTAAATCACTATTAATACCTAAAGGATTATTACTACCAGACTGATGTAAAAAAATCAAATGTAAAATTACTAAACCGATTAATAAAAAAGGTAATAAAAAATGAAAACAAAAAAAACGGCTAAGAGTAGCATTATCTACAGAAAATCCTCCCCAAATTCAATAAACAACTATTTCTCCAATATAAGGAATAGCTGATACAAGATTAGTAATAACTGTAGCACCTCAAAAAGATATTTGACCTCAAGGAAGAACATAACCAACAAAAGCAGTTCCTATAACTAAAAATAATAAAATAATACCAATATTTCAAGTCTCAATTATTATATAAGACTTATAATAAATACCACGAGCAATATGAAAATATAAACAAACGAAAAAAAAAGAAGCACCATTAGCATGAACGTAACGTAATACTCACCCATAATTCACATCACGTATAATATGTACAACTGAATCAAAAGCCATTTCAACACATGAAGTGTAATGTATAGCCAAAAATAAACCACTAATAATTTGCACAACCAAACATAAACCTAATAATGAACCAAAATTTCATCAAACAGACAAATTAATAGGTGAAGGTAAATCTACAACAGAACCTCTAATAATTTTTAAAATAGGATGATTTTTACGTAATGATCTAAGCATATTTAAATTTAAAAACACGTAATGGTCCTTCACAATAATAACAAATTTTAACAACACTAATTAATACAAATAATAAAATAATTCCTAATAAAATATAACACAAAAAATTATCCAATATTAAAATTATATCTCTACTCATACAACTAATAGAACTATAATTTATTAATAAATTATCTTTAACTTCTTCACTAATAATTTCCTTTAAATATAAATAATTAACTAAAAAATAACTAAAATAAATAACAAAAAAGTAAATTATAACTTTGCTTGATAAAAAAATTAAATTAGGCACTAAACTAATAATATATATAAATATAACTAATATACCACCAACATAAACTAAAAATAATAAATACCCATATCATCTAAAAATAAGTAAACTTATTAATCTACTTACACAAATTACACTTAACATTAATATCAACCCTAAACTTAAAGGCTGAATTACTATTAAACATAATCTAATTAAAGAAAACCCAAAAGAAATCAATACAATTAACCTCATATCAAAAAATAAGATTAAATCTTAATCACTAACTTCCAATGTTAATATTTTATATTAAACTACTTTTTGTAATAAAAGAATTATATTATTCATTTTTGGGGTATGAACCCAATAGCTTAAATTTAGCTTACTTTATTATCAAGATTTAAATAACACTATTTATTAAAGACTTTGAAAATCTTCAGTTTAAATTAACTTAAAATCTTATATATATATATATATATATATATATATATATATATATATTCTTAATATATTAATTATATTCTAAAAGATTGAAAATCTAATGTGCTCAAATTTTTACACTATAAGAACTTATATATACTTATATATATAAGTTTTTACAACAGGTGTGTGTATATAATAAACGTTATTAAATTTAAACAAGTCTATTAGACATACCTCGAAGAATCCCATTTTTATATTCTCTTTCTCTCTTGCGCCGTGTATATAATTCACTCTCAAACATCCCTTTAGCTTATGTTATTATATCTATAAATACAGAGATACAAAGAACATCAGAATACGGGAAATAATAACAACAAACGAATTAATAATACTCTTTAAGAAGAATATAAATAGTAAATTTTAAGATTAATATATAGATAATTGGCCTTTAGAAGACATTTATATAATACAGTAGATATTTATATATTTTTTTTATAATAAACGTATTTAAATTTATATATATATACTCCCTAATTATAAATTTATCAAAAATTCCAGAAAAAAAAAGAGCCCTCCATTACCCGATTTTATTTTACACTTTTATCAAAGTAAATTTAATAAAATCAGCCAAATTTCACAACAAGCAAAAATAACACTTTTTACCAATTTAATTTAATAATTATGAAAAAATATATATATATATATATATATATATATATATATATATATATAT